CTTTCCGACTTTCGAGTCTCAAAATTATAAAAAGAGCAGAATACAGTGCTTAGAAAACCCCTTGATTTTTTCGAAAAAGCCCCTAGCAGGGGTTTTGCAAGATTGAGGAGGTTCGTGTATTGCTATCCCCTAAATTGTTCGCTCAGAAAGCTACCTAAGCAATAAAAATAATATGCTCAGCTTTTAGTTGAAGAACAAGATTCCTAGTTGCTCCAATCAAAAAATTCTCTAACCAGAAATATTGTCATTTTACAATCTTTTTGGCTAAAAAGAAGTTTGATTCTGACTAGAATCTTATTATTAACTAGTATTATATACACTCAAGTGTGCTCTTAAAGAGAAAAATGTAGTAATAAACATTAATTATTAGAATATCTAGAATTAGCTAAGTTAATAGAGTCGGCAAAAATCGTGCCAGCCGCCGCGGTTATACGAAGGACTCGAATAAGATATATTGGCGGAATGTAGAAAAACGATAATTTAGTAATATTTTTGATAGAAACAGTTAAAAGTGAAATTTTCAAATGAATTAGTAAAAGATATTAAAGATATATTTTTTCCTGCACAAATGAGAAAATAAACTAGGATTAGATACCCTACTATTCTCATTATAATTCGCTCGGGTAGTAAAAGAGAATCTTCAAACCCAAAGAATTTGACGGCACCCCATCTTACCAGAGGAACCTGCCCCATAATCGATAATCCACGCTACAACTTACTTTTTCTAATGAAGCTTGTATACCGCCGTTGCCAGATAATTTTTAAAAAATATTATCTAAAATAAAATTTTTAAGGACTTCAGGTCAAGGTGCAGCTTATGAAAAAGAGGAGGTGGGTTACAATAACTTTTAATTATACGGAAAGTAAATGTAAAAAAACTAGAAGGTGGATTTGGCAGTAAGTGTCGTTTAGCAAAGAACACTGAAAAAAGCTCTGGGGTGTGTACACATCGCCCGTCGCTCTCCCTAGTAAAGGGAGATAAGTCGTAACATAGTAGATGTACTGGAAAGTGTATCTAGAAAGCAAAGTAGAGCTTGAAAGTTAAGCACTTCACTTACACTGAAATGGTATCTGTGCGATTCAGATTACTTTGAGAAAGCAACTTATAATTTAAATTTATGTAAAACATTATTACCACAAAAGCTAAGTATTAGTTATAGAAAAGCCTTAATAAATGATAGTAAAACAGTACTGTAAAGGAAAGTTGAAAAAGTGAAAATTTAATCTTTAACAAGAAGATATTAATAATCGTACCTTGTGTATCAGGGGATAGCAAAATAGCCTTTAATTAAAGGTATCCCGAAAACAAAGGAGCTAATTTAAAGAGATCGTTATTGTAGCAAAAATATGATAAACATTAAATTAGGTGTAAAACATAAGCCGTCTTTGTTGTTATCTGGTTCCCCAAGAAGGAAATTTAATTTCATCTTTATTTGCAATTAATGGCATTAACTCATTAGTTGTAAATTTAGCATAACTTTTAGAGGGACGAGCTTCTAAAAGAAAAACTATAAATAATTACAAAAACAATTATTCTCTAGGCCTAGAAACAGCCCTGGGTGATTATACGTTATAGTTAAAAAATGATGTAAATATTTACATAATTTTAGATTTTTATTGGGGGAAGTAGAGAAACTATCTTTCTACCAACAATATGCTGTCATGAGTAGAATTATATGTTAATAAAGAAAATTGAATTTTAATACTTTATTAAAGACTAAAGATGTATAAAAGGAATTAGGCAACATATTTTCCGACTGTTTATCAAAAACATTTCCTCAAGAAATTATTTGAGGTAAGACCTGCCCGATGTAATTATCAATGGCCGCGGTATTCTGACCGTGCGAAGGTAGCATAATCATTAGTCTCTTAATTAGAGGCTGGTATGAATGGTTAAACGAGAAAATAACTGTCTCTTATACAAAGTTTGAATTTCATTTTTAAGTGAAAAAGCTTAAATAAACCTGAAGGACGATAAGACCCTATAGAGCTTTACTTCATTAAAATACAAACAACCTAGAAATTAATATTATTATTTGATAGAAGTTACGTTGGGGCGACGACAAGACAATAAATAACTCTTTATTTTTTAAACAACTAAAATTGAAAAATTGATCCTTAAAGCGAGATCAAATGAACAAGTTACCTTAGGGATAACAGCGTAATCCTTTTTAAGAGTTCTCATCAACAAAAGGGTTTGCGACCTCGATGTTGGATTAAGAGTTCACCAAGGTGCAGCAGCTTTGGAAGACGGTCTGTTCGACCATTAATCTCTTACATGATCTGAGTTCAGACCGGCGCGAGCCAGGTTGGTTTCTATCCTCAGAATTAAAAGTAGTATTTTAGTACGAAAGGACCAAACACTAAAGATAAATCTTAACCACAGACAGCCATTAACATCGCGATACTAATCTGGCAGATAATATGTGATAGACTTAGAATCTATTTATGAGAGAAGTTCTCGGTTAGTAGCCGCAGCTTAACTAATAACGCGTCGCTTTTTTCACCGAAGGAGAAAAAGTGAAAAAAGCGACTTGCCTCCGCTGCCGCTATGGCTAATTTTATTTCTACTTTTATCATTATCGTTATAGTACTAGTAAGCGTAGCATTTTTAACGTTGTTTGAACGAAAACTTTTAGGGTACATTCAAATTCGAAAAGGACCAAACAAGGTTGGGATCATGGGAGAGTTGCAGCCCTTCGCAGATGCAATCAAATTGTTCACTAAGGAACAGAATAACCCATTGCTGTCCAACTATTTAGTATTTTATATTTCTCCCATTTTTAGACTTTTTCTTGGACTTTTTCTATGAATTCTTTTACCTAGAGCCTATAATCTATGGAATCTAAATATGGGGATTCTATTATTCCTTTGCATTACTAGTCTAAGTGTTTATTCCGTACTAGTTTCAGGATGATCCTCAAACTCCAAATATCCTCTGCTAGGAGCTTTACGGGGTATTGCCCAAACTATCTCTTACGAAGTGAGCTTAGCCTTGATTATTTTATCATTCATAATTATCACACATAGATTTGATTGATTAACCTTAAGATTTTACCAACAACATTGTTGATTTGTTTTTATTGCACCCTTTCTTAGATTAATATGGTTCACCTCCTCATTAGCAGAGACTAATCGGACTCCTTTTGACTTTGCTGAGGGGGAATCAGAGTTGGTCTCTGGATTTAATACAGAATATAGAAGAGGGGGATTTGCTTTAATTATATTAGCAGAATATGCTAGTATTGTTTTCATAAGTATGCTATTTAGCCATGTTTTCCTAGGAGGAGTGGATAGTGCAGGGTTTCCAATTAAAATGGCAGCTATAATTTACTTATTCATTTGAGTGCGAGGAACACTACCTCGCTTCCGATACGATAAGCTCATGAATTTAGCGTGAAAATCCTTCCTTCCTGTAACAATTAATTTCTTAATTTTTTTCTCAACCATGATTTAATAGGTAAGTTACTAAAGGATTCAAACCTTTATCTATTGTTTTCAAAACAATTGCCGTTCCGTTGGCTAAGCAACTACTAATCTAATAATTTGTCCCAGAGCCACAAAGAAAAAGGCGAGAAAAGAAAATACCCAAAATAGACTACAGTTAGTACCTGGCCAACCAGGATATAAGGATCTTCCACAGGACGTGCCCCGACTCAGGTTAACAAAAAGAAAATACTTACAAGCGACCAAAATAAAAATTGATTTAAAGGATAAAAAGCTAAACCACGAAACTTACTTTTATGAAGGAATGGTATAATTAAAAGTACAAGGATTGAAAGCAGCAAGGCTACTACCCCCCCTAATTTTCTAGGAATTGATCGCAGAATAGCGTAGGCAAATAGGAAATATCACTCTGGTTGAATATGGGCAGGTGTAACTAGAGGGTTAGCAGGAGTAAAATTATCAGGATCACCAAGTAAGTTAGGAGAGATTAAAACGATTATTACCAGAATTATCACTATTCACAAAAATCCTACTACATCCTTAATTCTAAAATATGGGTGAAAAGGAATTTTATCAGAATCACTTTTTACTCCTAAAGGATTATTTGATCCTGTCTGATGTAAAAATAATATATGGACTAAAGTGGCTCCTGCTACCAAAAACGGTATCAAGAAATGAAAAGTAAAAAATCGATTCAAAGTAGCATTATCAACTGCAAACCCCCCTCAAACTCACTGTACAATATCTGTTCCAATGTAAGGAACAGCTGACAATAAATTTGTAATAACGGTTGCACCCCAAAAAGACATCTGCCCTCAAGGCAACACATACCCTATAAAAGCTGTCCCTATTACAAGTAACAATAAGATGACCCCTACAACTCAGGTATAGAGATAAAGATAAGAACCATAATAAAGTCCCCGACCGACATGTAAATATAAGCAAATAAAAAAGAAGGAAGCCCCATTGGCATGGAGAGTCCGCAAAAATCACCCATAGTTAACGTCGCGACAGATATGTGCTACACTTGAAAAAGCTAAGTCTACATGAGGAGTATAATGTATAGCCAAGAATAACCCAGTGATAATTTGAATGACTAGACATAGCCCTAACAAAGATCCAAAATTTCACCACACACTAATATTTGATGGTGCGGGTAAATCAACTAAAGCATTATTTATAATTTTAATTAAGGGGTGCGTTTTACGTAGTGCCAACATTAAATTTTAAAAAGATCGAAGAGGTCCTTCTTCGAGCCGACTAATCCGAACAACAATGAGTAGACATAACAATAAGTAGATAACTAAGTAAATTAAAGCTGAACTGGTAAAAGAATAAAGATCGGCGACTTGGCTCTCGATCAAAAAACTAGTCCTCTCGAATAAATTTCCTCTAGTAGCTAATTCGCTTTTTAATACGGGTATATATAATGATCAACACAGGAAAAAACTAGCAAATAAAAAAAAAGCAGACGAGAAAGTAAAAAAGAACTTCTCATTTGAGGCCAGGGTTGAAACGTAAGCAAAGATGATTAGTAGCCCCCCCAAAAAAACTAGAAACAACAAATAGGACAGTCAATAGCTGGAATGAAAACTTCCAATTAAAACACAGAAAAGCAAAGTTTGGAGAAAAAGGTTGAAAGCTATTGCTAAAGGGTGAGTTAAAGAAGCAAAATAAAATATTAAAGTAACCAAAAGGAAACACGAAAGGACCAAGTGAAACATTTTTACAAAAAGTAGTTTATAAAAATTTAAACTTTGGAAGTTTAAGATGTGGGATCCACCTTTTTGATGCTTTATGAAAACAATTTCACTACTGATTTACAAGACCAGCGTTCTACTTTAAACTAAAAAAGCAATGTTAGAATTTATTTATGGACAACAGACAAGTATCACATTTATAGCCGTATTAGGGGTATCAATAAGCATTTACGTATTTTGTTCCCAACGTAAACACTTAATTGCCACTCTTTTAAGACTCGAAGGAGCAGTAATTAGAATATATTTTATAATTTCAATAGCATCAACTAAACTCAGTAGTAATTTTATCTTTATCTTTTTAACATTAGTGGTATGTGAAGCTGCTTTAGGGTTAGCCATCTTGGTTGCTATCGTACGAACTCATAACAATGACTTCCTCAACTCTTTAAGAAGTAGACACTTTTAACATAAGATCCTGCTTCACAAGTGTCGCTTTTTTCACCGAAGGAGAAAAAGTGAAAAAAGCGACTTGCCTCCGCTGCCGCTATGGCTACCATAATGTTAAAATTTATTTTTCCCATCATGATTATGACTGTAATAACTAAAAATAGTTGAATTTACATTGTTATTATTCTAGCCAGAGTCACTTTCTGTTCTTTCAATTGGTCCTCCTTTAATTTGATAAATAGAAATTTTATTATGATTGATAACGTTAGAATACCTTTGTTAAATCTAACTCTATGAATTGGTCTTTTAATAATTTTAAGAAGCTACAAAATTAAAATTGAAAAAAAGTCTGATATTCTATTTATTAATTTAATTGTGGGGCTTGTTTTATGCCTTTTTACTTGTTTTTCCACAAGCAATATGCTGCTTTTCTATATTTTATTTGAAGCATCTCTAATTCCTACAGCTTTGTTAATTTTAGGATGAGGGTATCAGCCAGAACGATGACAAGCATTTATCTACTTTATATTTTATACCTTGGTGGCCTCTTTACCTTTATTAATTAGACTATTTTGATTATTTAATGAAGTTAGCTCATTAGAATTTTTTATGCTAAAAAGTATAAAAAAGTCGGGGGTTTTATTCATTGGAATAACGTTAGCTTTTTTAATTAAATTACCGATCTATTTTGGACACATATGATTACCAAAAGCTCACGTTGAAGCCCCGATTGCGGGCTCAATAATTTTAGCAGGTATTTTACTAAAGTTGGGAGGATATGGTTTAATACGAGCATTACCCGTCTTAGTTAGACATTGTATTAATTTGGCTCCTTGAATCTTTAGAATTTCCTTATGAGGGGGGGTTTTTACGAGTGCTATCTGTGTGCGTCAGAATGATATCAAATCTCTAATTGCATATTCCTCAGTATCCCACATAGCGTTAGTTATTTCTAGTTGTTTAACACTTTTACACTCAGGTTGATCAGGAGCTTTAATAATGATAATTGCTCATGGACTAGTCTCTTCTGCCTTATTCTGTTTAGCTAACATTTTATATGAACGAAGTCATACTCGATCTCTACTTATTAATAAGGGAACTCTTATAATAATACCGTCAATGTCTATATGATGGTTTATTCTTTCCGCCTGCAGAATAGCTGCACCGCCGTCAATTAATTTTATTAGTGAAATTTTGTTAGTTACTAGAAATATTTCTTATAGACTTTTAAGAATTGTCCCCATTAGTATACTATCGTTCATAAGAGCTGTATACAGCTTATACTTGTTTTCTTCAACACAACATGGTAAGCTTTCTCAGATAGTTATAGGAGATCCTGGTAAGATTCAAGAGTTCATGGTTATCTTTTTACATTTTATACCAGTTATTTTACTATCAACTCAAATATTTTATTGAAAAATTTAATCTTTATAGTTTATAAAGAATAAAGGTTTGTGGTACCTTAGGTGTGAATTATCACTAAAGATCATGTTTTGAAATTTATCTTGATATATCGTCAGAAGAATTACTTTAATAATAACTAGACTTTTATCTTTAATTTACAGATTATATCTCATTTACCATGACAACTCCGTTTTTATTGAATGAACGATCTTAGAATTTAATAGCTTAGAATTAAATGTGACAATTTTTAGTGATTGAATGTCAATGATATTTTTAAGTGCTGTGACATTTATTTCTAGTATGGTGGTGAGTTATAGTCATAGTTATATAAGACATGACAAAAGACCTGTCCGGTTTCTTCTATTGGTTATTGCCTTCGTACTCTCGATAGTCATACTAATTATCTCCCCAAATATTTTTAGCCTACTTTTGGGTTGGGATGGCTTAGGATTGGTCTCATATTGTTTGGTTATCTATTATCAGAATAATAAGTCAAACAGAGCAGGCATGATTACAGCTTTATCAAATCGAATTGGTGACGTATGTTTAATCATTAGAATTGCTTTATTTAGCTCGATAGGAGATTTCAATATTTTTACTTGAATTAATGGTGGCCAATGAAATAGTAATGAGATAATACTGATAGTTTTAATTATAATTGCTGCAACAACGAAAAGAGCTCAAATTCCATTTTCTGCATGACTTCCGGCTGCTATAGCAGCCCCTACCCCGGTTTCGGCATTAGTCCACTCTTCAACCCTAGTAACCGCTGGTGTCTATTTACTCATTCGATTTTCCCCCATACTGAACGAGCTTCATAATAATTTTTATCTTTTATTAGTTTCTACTCTAACTATGTTCATAGCTGGTCTATGTGCAAATTTCGAATACGATTTAAAGAAAATTATTGCCTTGTCCACTTTAAGACAGTTAGGAGTGATAATATTCTCTATCTCCATGGGATTAGAAGTCTTAGCATTTTTTCACCTAATTACGCATGCTTTATTTAAGGCACTTTTATTTTTGAGAGCCGGTTTAATTATTCATACTTTAAATAATACACAAGATATTCGAAATATAGGAGGAATTACTAAGATAACCCCAGTCACAAGAAGCTTGATAAATATGGCAAACTTATCATTATGCGGATTCCCTTTCTTAGCAGGATTTTATTCTAAGGATATAATCATCGAAATAAATCTAATAAATAGAAATAATTTTTTTATTACTATGATACTTTTATTAGCAACGGCCCTAACAGCAAGCTATTCTATACGGTTAAGATTTATTAGAATAACTAGTCATTACATGAATGGTAGTTTACAGTCCGTTAGGGAAAACGATAAATTTATAATTTTCCCCATAATCTGTATAGGTGTATTTTCTGTATGCTCAGGAAGTACATTAATGTGGATTTTACCACCTATGAGTTTATCTATTGTCCTTCCTATAGGATATAAAATAATAACTTTAATTTTAGTCCTGACAAGTTTGATTACAGGATATATTTTAGCCCAATCTCGAACATTCAGATTTAACTTAAATATATGGTTCATTAGAAACATGTGATTCTTGCCTATAATTACAGGTAAAAATTTACCTGAAGCGTTCAGCTTAAGTAGAAAAAATTATTTAAAGCTTCAAGACCAAGGATGGACTGAAAAATTGTCTTCGCAGGGACTATACGAACAATTTAGATTAATATCAAAAAACATTCAAGTTATTCAAGACAACAGAATCAAGACATTTATGCTATTATTCTTAGTATTTACCTTACCAGTTATTTGACTTATTATCTGCTTTTATAGCTTATATAGAGCATAGCGCTGAAGACGCTAGGGAAATCATTAGATTTTAAAGCAAATTATTACCGCCAAAGAAGTGTTTCTTAATCTTACGACGAAAACGTAAAGTAATAATTTTACTATAGCAGCAAAGATACAAACGGAGTCTAACCGCTTAGAAAAAGGTTAGCAGCCCTTCTCTTTAACTTTTATCTTCTTTGCCGAGAGGGTTTTAACCTCCTTTCTCATCATTAACAAAGATGCGCTATTTCATATTAGCTTCAACAAAGAAACTCTTTTGCTTTCCTTAGACAAAACGAAACAGTTTAGGGTGAGGTTAAATTAACCAAAGCTTAGGTCGAAACTAAGTGCAAATATTCGCTTTCGCCCTGAAAAAGACCTAAAAGGTACCTCCTGAATGCAAATCAGATATTATAATTAACTACATTTCCATAATGACCAATCTAAAGCGCCATAGTTTCATTCATAATATAATCCTAAAAGGAGAATGGTTAAAAAAAACATAAGTCTGTAAATTCACAAAAAAGGAGATACTCAAGACGTTGAGACTACTGAGGGGAGAATAAGTACAATTTCGACATCAAAAATTAGAAAAATAAGTGCAATCAAAAAAAATCGTAAAGAGAAAGGCACTCGAGAAGAAACTACAGGGTCAAATCCACATTCAAAAGAAGAGTTCTTTTCACGGTCGCCTAAGGTTTTTTTAGACAGTAGAATTGAGATCCCTATCAGCAACATAACTACAAGAAATAGTCTTAAACCCAATAATATTAAATTTACCATTTTTATCTCTTCCATCTTAGTGGTCCTCCTGATTGGAAGTCAGGTATACATTATACTAAAGAGATTAACCTCCTCATCAATAAATTGACACATATAGGAATAATCAAACGACATCAACAAAATGTCAATATCAAGCTGCGGCTTCGAACCCAAAGTGATGGGAAACAGTGAAATGGTGCTTTAAATGACGAATCAAACAAACTAAAAGGAATGTGGTCCCGATAATTACGTGAAGGCCGTGAAAGCCGGTTGCTACAAAAAAAGTTGAACCATAAATTGCATCAGCAATAGTAAATGAGGCTTCATAATACTCCAAGGCCTGTAATGCCGTGAAGTATAATCCCAGCACAACAGTAACTAGCAAGCCTTGCTTGCATTGATCATGGTTTGAGCTTATTAATCCATGATGAGCTCAAGTAATTGTTACTCCCGAAGCTAATAAAATAGCTGTGTTTAATAGAGGAATTTGGAAGGGATTGAACACCTTAATACCCTGAGGAGGTCAACAAGACCCAATATCCACAGCTGGGGATAGACTTCTGTGGAAAAACGCCCAAAAGAAAGAAACAAAAAATAAAACTTCAGACGCAATAAACAAGATTATTCCTCATCGTAATCCTAATGAAACTGCATATGTATGATGACCTTGAAAAGTACCTTCTCGAGTTACATCCCGCCATCATTGAATTATAACCAAAACGATACATAACAAACCTAAATTCAATAAGTCTATAGTAAAATGATGAAACCATTTTACTAATCCAGTGGTTAAAGTTAAAGCAGCAAAGGCCCCTAACAAAGGTCAAGGACTCTGATCAACAAGATGGAAGGGGTGGTTAGATGAATGTTGAATTGACATTAATTTACTTCTCTACAGTACAATGTGGAAAGGACAGCAAATACATAAGATTGAATAACTGCTACAGCAGACTCTAAAGTTAAAAGCAAAATTTGAGTTACAACTAACAAGGATAACAATAAAGAACTTAAGCCCGGACCTTGATTACCAAGAAGCGTCAAAAGGAGATGTCCTGCAATTATATTAGCAGCTAACCGGACAGCTAGTGTACCAGGACGGATTAGGTTACTGATCGTTTCAATGCATACTATAAAGGGCATTAAAACAGGAGGAGTTCCTTGGGGGACAAGATGAGCGAGTATATGTAGAGTGTGATTAAATCAACCATAAATTATAAAACCCAATCACAGCGGAAGAGCGAACGCTAAAGTAACAACTAGATGACTAGTGCTTGTAAACACATAAGGTACAAGGCCTAAAAAATTATTAAAAAGTACGAAAGTGAATAAAGTAATAAAAATAAGACTGCCCTTTAAATTACCCTTACCTAGAATCAACCCTAGCTCTCGATGTAAAACCAAAAATAGTTGAGACCAGAGAAGAGTAAATCGGTTTGGTAGTATTCAATACAAATAGGGCAGGAAAAATAGGCCTAATAAAGAAGAAAACCAGTTAAGGGGGTATCCTCACGATGTAGAGGGGTCAAAAACTCTAAATAAATTTGCTATCATTCTCAACTCATTGATTCATTTTTAAAATTAGACAAATACTTTGGGGCTTCCGAACTGAAACTTATAAAATAAGAAAAACTTAAAAATAATGTGAAAATTAAAGTAAAAAGGATAAATAAAGCCAGTCAACTTAAAGGAGCTATTTGTGGCATAAGGAAATACTACATCAGTAATTTAAGCTTGACATGCTTACGTTATTGTTTAACTAATTTCCCCATTGAAAGCAGGCGTAACTGCTATTATTAGACTTAAGAGGCCTATACTTTCTTTCAGCCATTCAATGAACTTGAACTTAATACTCAATCCAAGAAGCCTTGAGTATTAACACTTTCTAACACGATAGGTATAAAACTATGATTAGCCCCGCAAATTTCAGAGCATTGGCCGAAATAAAGGCCCGGACGGTTAATTAAAAATCCAATCTGGTTTAGACGCCCAGGGATGGCATCGGCCTTTACCCCTAAAGAGGGGACAGCCCATGAATGCAGAACGTCCGCTGCTCTGACTAATAAACGAACTTGCGTATTAAAAGGGATTACTATTCGATTATCTACATCAAGCAAGCGAAATCCTCTTCTTTCTAGATCTGAAGTAGGAATTATATAAGAGTCAAATTCTAAATCCAAAAAATCAGAATACTCGTAACTCCAATACCACTGGTGTCCTACCGTCTTGATAGTTAATGAAGGCTCATTTACCTCATCTAAAAGGTATAGTAAACGCAATGAAGGTAAAGCGATCCCAATTAGAATCAGAGCCGGAAACACTGTTCAAATAATTTCGATTATTTGACCATCTAATAAAAATCGATTAGTGATCAGATTGAACATTAGAGTAGACATAAAATAACCAACTAATACAGTAATCAGAATGAGAACTAATATAGCATGATCATGAAAAAAAATTAATTGCTCCATTAATGGAGAGGCACCATCTTGTAATCCCAATTGTAATCAAGTTGACATTTTTCTAAAGAAGAGATTTTAACTCTCATGAACGGAGCTTAAATCCGTTGCATTACTGTCTGCCACATTAGAATCGGATAATGTAAGGAAGTTCTACATAGCTGTGCTCAGCAGGGGGTAGATTATGCTGTCATTCAATTGAGGCGGGAAGACTTAAAGTAAAAACCACTGGTCGAACAGAAATAAAGGCTTCAAAAATGATGAAGATGAAACCTAGTGTAGCCACGAATGACATCAGAGAGCCAATGGAAGAAACAACATTTCATGACATATAAGCGTCAGGATAGTCAGAATAACGACGAGGTATTCCAGCCAGACCTAAAAAATGTTGAGGAAAAAATGTTAAATTAACACCTGCAAATATTATAAGAAAATGAACCTTTAATCACTTAGCGTGCAATCCGACTCCTGAAAATAGAGGGAATCAATGTACAAATCCGGCTAAAATGGCAAATACGGCTCCTATAGAAAGAACATAGTGAAAGTGAGCAACTACATAGTAGGTATCATGCAGAACGATATCAATTCTAGAGTTAGCTAAGACCACCCCTGTCAGACCTCCAACAGTAAATAGAAATACAAAGCCTAAAGCTCATAAGAGAGAAGAGCTAAACGTAAAATAAGTACCATGGAGGGTACCCAATCAACTAAAAATCTTGATCCCGGTAGGCACAGCAATAATCATTGTAGCAGCAGTAAAATAAGCTCGAGTGTCAACGTCTATCCCCACTGTAAATATATGGTGAGCTCACACAACAAACCCTAAAACTCCAATAGCCAACATAGCATAGATCATCCCCAGAGTTCCGAATGATTCCTTTTTACCTCTTTCTTGACTAATAATATGAGAGATTATACCAAACCCAGGAAGGATTAAAATGTAAACTTCAGGATGCCCAAAAAATCAAAATAGGTGTTGATATAAAATAGGATCCCCTCCTCCCGCTGGGTCAAAAAAAGATGTATTCAAGTTTCGATCTGTAAGCAATATAGTGATAGCTCCTGCTAATACAGGCAAAGATAACAAAAGCAAAAGAGCAGTAATCCCGACAGCTCATACAAAGAGAGGGATTCGATCTAGGCTTATACCCTGAACTCGCATATTAATAATAGTGGTAATAAAATTAATGGCCCCTAAAATTGAAGAGACACCTGCTAGGTGTAGGGAAAAGATTCTTAAATCAACCGAAGCTCCTGCATGAGCAATGCCTGCAGAGAGAGGGGGATATACAGTTCACCCTGTTCCGGCTCCTCTTTCAACTCCTGCCCCTGAAAGTAACAGGATGAGAGCGGGAGGTAATAATCAAAAGCTCATGTTGTTTAATCGGGGAAAAGCTATATCAGGGGCCCCTAATATAAGAGGGACCAGCCAGTTCCCGAAACCACCGATTAAAATGGGCATAACCATGAAAAAAATTATCACAAAAGCGTGGGCTGTAACAATCACATTATAAACCTGATCATCCCCGATCAAAGAACCAGGTTGTCCTAATTCAGCTCGAATTAATAAACTTAGAGCAGTCCCGACTATGCCAGATCACGCGCCAAAGATTAAATACAATGTACCAATATCCTTATGATTAGTTGAATAAAGTCAACGTCGCAATAGATGTAGTGGCCGAGATTTAGGTATTAGACTGTAAATCTAACCACAAGAGTAATCTTCTTCATCAAGACTTAATAGTTTAATTTTAAAACCTGAGACTGCAATTCTCAAATTACTGATAAGTTTAAGTCTTTTATAAGATCTAAGCTTGTGCTTATTAGAAGCTTTGAAGGCTTCCAGTTTTAATTAACTTAAGATCTTAAGAATAGAATGAAAAGATTAGACTAAGTAAAGATAAAGACGCACACAGGTAAGCTTATTAAGGAAACCATAGAAAAGAATCAAAATGATACAGGATAGGCCCCTGTAGTAAGGTTTAAAGAAAATACAGAAGAAGAAGAGATTATGAAAGAAGAATAAGTCAGTCGTAAGTAATAATATAAGGTGATTAAAGCCATAAATACTAAAAATAAAATCAACATAAGCATGTGAATCTCAACTAATTTGTTGATTACAATTCACTTAGGCAGGAAGCCCAAGAAGGGGGGTAAACCCCCCAATGAAAGGAGACAAAAAAAAGATAGGACCTTTTTGGAAGAGAACATAATATGAGAGAGCTGCGATACATGGAAGAATCTAGAGTTTAGAAAGAGAATGATTATGGGGAGTAGTACTAAAATGTAAAGGATGAAATAGCTCTCCATTAATTCTCGACTTACGTACAGAGAGCTTAATAATCAAGATATATGATTAATTGATGAGTAACCTATTATTGAACGTAATATGCATTGTCTTAATCCACCAATAGATCCGATAACAGCGGAAAAAATAATAAAAAGTAAGGCTAGTAGGCTTGTTTCATAAACTACGAAGGTTGAAAATAAAAGGACAAGAGGGGCGATTTTTTGAATAGTAAACAATAGAAATACCGAAGTTCAACTTATTATTTCTACGATGGAGATTACCCAAAAATGAAAAGGAGCAGCAGCTAATTTTAATATTAAAGCAAAAAAAACTAACACCAGCGCATACGCTCTATAGGAACTTATTAGGGAACCAAATAGTAAAAGAACAGACGATAGAGCCTGAACCAAGAAATATTTCATTCTAGCTTCGGAAAAAGACAGATTTATCTTTGAAGTCAGAATCAGAGGTAAAAAAGACAGTAAGTTTAGTTCTAACCCAACCCAAGCCGTGTATCATCTTGTAGAAGAGATAACAATTATTACTCTTAAAAATAAACAAGAGAGGCATAAAAAGTTAAAAGGAAAAAACATTAGAAAAGGGATTAAATCCATCAATGGGGTATGAGCCCATTAGCTTAATTTAGCTTACTTTTCTTTTATACATGTTAATGTAGAGCGCATAAAAGATTTTGATTCTTTAAGGTTTGGTGCAACCCCAAAACATGTAATAGTCCAAGCGAAGATCGCATTATCCACCCTATCAAGATGACCCTTTTCATCAGGCATTGGACT